AGACAGTATCCAAATCATTACGCCTTTCGTGCGGGTCGGAACTTACCCGACAAGGAATTTCGCTACCTTAGGACCGTTATAGTTACGGCCGCCGTTCACCAGGGCTTCAGTTATCAGCTTCGCTTACGCTAACCAACTTCTTTAACCTTCTGGCACTGGGCAGGCGTCAGCCCCCATACATCGTCTTACGACTTAGCGGAGACCTGTGTTTTTGATAAACAGTTGCTTGGATCTTGTTATTGCAACCTTATAAATAAGGCACTCCTTCTCCCGAAGTTACGGAGTCATTTTGCCGAGTTCCTTAGAGAGAGTTATCTCGCGCCCCTTAGTATACTCTACCTACCCACCTGTGTCGGTTATGGTACAGGCATTTTTTATTTATGACAGTGCAAGCTTTTCTTGGAAGTATGACATACACTACTTCAACGCCTTAGCGTCTCGTACTCATGGTCTTAACTCAAAATGTTTTCTCCATTTCTTAACGTCTTAACCATTTAAACCGGTAACCAATATCCGGCTAGCTTAGCCTTCTCCGTCCCTCGATATCAATAAAAAATGGTACAGGAATATTAACCCGTTGTCCATCGACTACGCTTTTCAGCCTCGCCTTAGGTCCTGACTTACCCTCCGCGGACGAGCCTTCCGGAGGAAACCTTGGGTTTTCGGGGTATAGGATTCTCACCTATATTTTCGTTACTCAAGCCGACATTCTCACTTCTGATTCGTCGATATCCGCTTACGCTAATACTTCTACCTACTACAGAACGCTCCCCTACCGATATACTTTAGTATATCGCACAGTTTCGGCAAATTACTTAGTCCCTTACATTTTCGGCGCAGGTTTACTCGATCAGTGAGCTATTACGCACTCTTTAAAGGGTTGCTGCTTCTAAGCAAACCTCCTGATTGTCTATGCACTCCCACCTCCTTTGCCACTTAGTAATTATTTGGGGGCCTTAACTGGTGCTCTGGGCTGTTTCCCTCTTGACAATGGAGCTTATCCCCCACAGTCTCACTGGTAAATTATGCATTTAGTATTCTTAGTTTGCAACGATTTGGTACCGAATTACCAGCCCGCATACGTAACAGTGCTTTACCCCTAAATTATAACATTTACCGCTGCGCCAAAACGCATTTCGGGGAGAACCAGCTAGCTCCGAATTCGATTGGCATTTCACCCCTAACCACAGCTCATCCGTTGATTTTTCAACATCAGTCGGTTCGGTCCTCCACTTAGTATTACCTAAGCTTCAACCTGGCCATGGTTAGATCATCCGGGTTCGGGTCTATAACTAGTGACAATCGCCCTATTCAGGCTCGCTTTCACTATGGCTTCAGCATTCTCTGCTTTAACCTGCCACTAACTATAAGTCGCCGGCTCATTCTTCAACAGGCACGCAGTCAGACGTTAAAGTCGTCCTCCTACTGCTTGTAAGTTTATGGTTTCATGTTCTTTTCACTCCCCTCCCGGGGTTCTTTTCACCTTTCCCTCACGGTACTATTTCGCTATCGGTCATTCAGTAATATTTAGCCTTACGAGGTGGTCCTCGCTGATTCACACGGAATTTCACGTGCTCCATGCTACTTGGGATCCAATCTGATTGTTTCAATTTTCAAATACGAGACTATCACTCTCTACGGTTGAGTATTCCAAACTCATTCTTCTAATTTTAACATTTAATCATAATGATTGTCCCACTACCCTTAAAAAGTTTAGGCTAATCCCAGTTCGCTCGCCGCTACTAAGGGAATCGTTTTTACTTTCTTTTCCTCTAGATACTAAGATGTTTCAATTCTCTAGGTTCGCTCTTTCTTATCTATGGATTCAATAAGTAGTAATTAAATAAAGTTTCCTCATTCGGAGACCTCCGGATCTTAGCTTGTTTCCAACTCCCCGAAGCGTTTCGCCGGTAACCACGTCCTTCATCGCTTCTGAATGCCAAGGTATCCCCCATAAACCCTTAATTCCTTGAATTTAACACAGAAATTATAAAATTACTGACAATATACATATTGTGTCATAAGTGTGGAGGTAAGCGGATTCGAACCGCTGACAACCGCCGTGCAAAGGCGATGCTCTACCAACTGAGCTATACCCCCGCTGGGCCATTCTGGATTTGAACCAGAGACCTCGCCCTTATCAGGGGCGCGCTCTAACCAACTGAGCTAATAGCCCCTCGAATATTTGGACTCAAATACTATTTTTTTTAATCGACCACGTTTTATTATTCAATATGAATAAAATTCTTTAAAGGAGGTGATCCAACCGCACCTTCCAGTACGGTTACCTTGTTACGACTTCACCCCAGTCACTAATTCTACCTTAGGCATCCTCCTCCAATTGGTTAGAGTAACGACTTCGGGCATAACCAGCTTCCATGGTGTGACGGGCGGTGTGTACAAGGCCCGGGAACGAATTCACCGCTGTGTAGCTGACCAGCGATTACTAGCGATTCCACCTTCATGTAGGCGAGTTGCAGCCTACAATCCGAACTTAGAA